AGGAATCTCAAAATTTTATATTTATAGACCCGATTACTTCATTTATTTATTCACTTAATCTTTTTCTATCTATTTTATATATATCAATAAAATATAAATCGATTTTTGTCGTTCTAAAAGACACTCTTTTATAGTAACAATAATAAATTGAGTATGAGATAAATAGAACAAAAGAGGAAATAGCAAAGAAACAAAAAGGTTATACAAGGCTATATACAAATCATCCACATTTTTTTATTTTCATTAATTGAATTTTATTTGTTGATTAGGGCGAAGTTCCGTAAAAACCCCCGCCCTTTTTGAAATATCATGAACAGTTCCTGTAGGTTGAGCACCTTTTTCAAGGAAATATAGAATAGCAGGAACATTTAAATAGATTTGATTCTTTATCGGGTCATAAAAACCCACTTTACGAAGATCTCTTCCCTCTCGTCGGGATCGAACATCAATTGCAACGATTCGATAAATGGCTCATTGGGATAGATGAACAATACTCCCCCCCCCCTAGAAACGTATAAGAAGTTTTATCCTCGTACGGCTCGAGAAAATTCTAAATTATGTCTATGTATAGAATCATAATATCAAATAGATCCATAAAATCATCAAATTCATTATATTATTGATTTTAGTTTAAATACTTTTTCTTAGTCTTCCCCCCCCCCCCCCAAAAAAAAAATTATTTGTATCCTCATAACTCAAGTTGAATAACTCTCAAATAACTCAAAAGAAACCTTTTAGGTATTAAATTTATTGAGTGGTCTCTAACCCTTTTTGTCTGTCTCCTTTAGAATCTATTTTGATTCTTAAATATGATCTGGTTGTTGAGACAATTGAAAACGGTATTTCCTTGTTCCAGGATCTTTATCTTTGCCTTGAATCATTGGGTTTAGACATTACTTCGGTGATCTTTAAATCGTTTCAAAACGGCAGCAACATACCATTTTTTGTGATTTCTTTCTATCAAAGAATCGTATGAATGGTTGATTCCTACGTAATACACTTTACTTTTGATTTGATCAAAAGAGTTTTACCAATTCCAACAAAATTAACTTTTAAATTTTATCGAATTGGATCCTTTAGATTTATATATCTAAAATATACTTACGAAGTTGTTCCAATTTATTGATCGATACTAACCTTAGATTCTTGCCCTTGAGAAATTAATCAATACGTTCTACTCGAGCTCCATCGTGTACTATTTACATGGCAACACTCTCAAAAATGAGAGTTCCAGTGGAACAGAACAAATAATGTCGAGCCAAGAGCACTTTCGTTCCTATATAATATAAAAAAGTGGTGGATGTAAGAATCCACAGCTGATCATGTCCTTCAAGTCGCACGTTGCTTTCTGCCACATCGTTTTAAACGAAGTTTTACCATAACATTCCTTCAGTTTGGAACCAGTATGTAATTGATTCAATTATGGAATCGTGAATAATCATCGGTTCGGTCGGTACATAATAATCTATACTTTTTTCTTCTATATGAAGAATGGATAATGTATGACGAAGTCTCAACAAGAATTCAATCAATTTAACCCCATTGTTTATAATTTTTTTTTAATTATAACTAACATAACATGAATAAATAAACACGAATAAACAAGTTATTTTGAATATCTATCTTCAAGTAACGTGATAGGATAAATTCAACAATTTCACACTTCTTAGAGTACCAAGAACTCATAAGAAATCATTAAAAAGATTTAATTGATTGAATAGTTTCCTACCCTATATCATTATTTGCATAAGGTTTTACAGTAAGTACCATTCGCTTTTTATCATCATTAAGAGAAAGATAAATCCATATTGGATTAAACCATCAATGATTAATAAAAAAAAAAGACTAATGTAAGGAAAGATTGAAGATTTAGGTTTAGGTTGTTATTTTTTCATATTTCATATTGTAAAATCAGCAATATTTAACAAATCAAAATTTCGTTTCATATGCGTGTTATTTGAACTCGATTAAATTTGTGAAAAAGATATGATTAATAAAAAAAAAAAAAAAAGAAATAAGAATCACATTCTATAACAATATTATACTCTTAAACGGAAGACTGGTCGAAAAGACAATCTTTATTTTGATATATTTTATTATGATATAGATTATGATATAGATATATATTTTCTTTTTTATTATAGATTAATAAAATTATAGATTAATAAAATGATCGTGGGTCAGGTATGTTCTGGGACGGAAGGATTCGAACCTCCGAATAGCGGGACCAAAACCCGTTGCCTTACCACTTGGCCACGCCCCATTTCTAGTCGACACTAATAAACACTAATATTGGTACTGGTTGTTCGTCAACTCAAGTCTAAATATCTATTATCTATAAAATAGATTACTAGAATTTTTATACATGTAGACGTAGAATTAAACGGAATTTATTGATCATTACATATAATTCAATTAAGATATTGTATGAAAGTATGGTTTATTCTATTCTCTTTTGATTTGAGAATTGAAGGATTTTTGATTGGGTGAGTTCAAATCAAAGAAAGTTTTTTGGTCTATCTTATTTTCTTTTTATTCATTTTTCTTTTCTATGAATAATAACATATTTATAATAATAAAATAAAAAAAAACTCAATTTATTAATAACTCAATCAAAATAAATAAAATACAATTATCCTCAAGAACAAAATGTTTGTTATGCTTAATATATTTAGTTTGATCTGTATCTGTCTTAATTCTGCTCTTTATTCAAGTAGTTTTTTCGTCGCCAAATTGCCCGAGGCCTACGCTTTTTTAAATCCAATCGTAGATGTTATGCCAGTAATACCCCTGTTTTTTTTTCTCTTAGCCTTTGTTTGGCAAGCTGCTGTAAGTTTTCGATGATATCTTTAATTTAATAATGTCTAGACAAATTCATGATTTATTGAAAAAAAAAAAAAATTCAAAGAAAAGAATTGATAAGATCAGATAAGTCTTACACCCTCAATTCAAATATTGAAATTCTTGTACAACCGCGAAAAATCTGGATCACCCCACTTTATTTCTTGGTGTCAAAATAAAAAATCAAAATAGTAGGGTATGCGGTATAAAAACGGAGAATCTATTCTCTTTTTTACTAAAAAAAATCTTGGAGATTATGTAATGCTTACTCTCAAACTATTTGTTTACACGGTAGTGATATTCTTTGTTTCTCTCTTTATTTTCGGATTCCTGTCTAATGATCCAGGACGTAATCCTGGACGTGAAGAATAAAAGATAAGGTTTTTGTTTTCCTTGCTTGATTTTTAAATGTTCTTAGTAGGATTTTATCTATTACACATTTTTAACTATAAAAAAAAAAAAAGAGCTCGCGAAAAATTCGAAAGAAAATACCAAGTCATCAACAAAAACGGAAAGAGAGGGATTCGAACCCTCGGTACGAAAAACTCGTACAACGGATTAGCAATCCGACGCTTTAGTCCACTCAGCCATCTCTCCTCCCAATTGAAAAAGGATAATACTATGTTACATTATAAAAAATAAGGATTGAAAGAGCCCTTCATAATATATAATATTTTTTTTTCATCCGAGAGTGCTTTTTAGTTCCACGGCCCGGCTAAGTACTGACCAGGCCGGGCCCGCCATTTATTGTTCCAACGAATCATAAATAATTTTTTTTTATTTGAAAACTAAAATACTTGCTTGTTATTACGATTGGAAAAATAAAAACTCTTTTGATTTCTATGATATAGAATCAAATGATATCGAATCAAAGTGTCGTTTCTTATCTTAATTTTTTATATTTATTCTTTATTTTCTTTATTCCTTTTATTTTAGTTAAAGTAAATTTATTTTAGTTAAAGTAAATAAATAACAAAAAGGGAGCTGTGGATTCTTGCACAATACATTTTCATGTATGTTATGGCTTAAGTAGTTTTGTCGAGACGTCTAGGTCAAAAACCTCCGGCAAAAAAACACTTGTTATTTAGTTTTAGTTATTGAAATTTAATGAATTCTCTTTTCCGAATCTCATTGGGTTCTCTGATACAACACGTAAACGCTCTAATTTTCATGATTATTTTATGATCCTATCCTATCCTTTCTTTTTACTCTTTTAACTTTTTATTACGACCCATTTTCTTGTTCGACAAAAGGTTCATTTATATACAATAATCGGATTGTAGCGGGTATAGTTTAGTGGTAAAAGTGTGATTCGTTCTATAACCCTTTATATAGTTAAGGGGTCTTTCGGTTTGATTAATATTTCATTCCGACCAAAAACTTTATTTCTTAAAAGGATTTAATCCTTTACCTCTCAATGAAAAATTCGAGGAAGAATATACATTCTCGTGATTTGTATCCAAGAATCAATTAAAAATTGAAAAATTGGATTATGAGATTACGAAACATAATTTTTTTTTTTAATTAGATCAATACTTCTAATTGAATAAGTATGAGTAAAGGATCCATGGATAAAGATAGAAAGTGGCTTTCTAATCGTAACTAAATCTTTAATTTGGAATTTGTATTACGGAAATTGAAGCAAAATGGCTATTAAACAATGACTTTGGTTTACTAGAGACATCGACAAATTGTTTTAGCTCGGTAGAAACAAAATGCTTTTCCTAAGGATTCTCTCACATAGAAATAGAGAACGAAGTAACTAGAAAGGTTGTTATAATATAATCCCCCTCTTTTCTATAGGGATCGTCTAGAAAGCGGGTTGTTCTGAATACATTCAGACAGAAAAGCTGACATAGATGTTATGGGTGGAATTTATTTTTTTCGTTCATGTCTTAATATAGGAATTTATACATCTTCCATAAAGGAGCCGAATGAAACCAAAGTTTCACGTTCAGTTTTGAATTAGAGACGTTAAAAATGATGAATCAACGTCGACTATAACCCCTAGCCTTCCAAGCTAACGATGCGGGTTCGATTCCCGCTACCCGCTTTTACTTTATTTTTTTATTAAATTAATATTAATAAAATTAATATTAATAAGAAATAAGAAAAATTAATAAGAAATAAGAAAAAAATAGAATGAAATATTTTGAGAT